TTGATTACAATTCTGTATATTCCACTTACTAGAGAGGTTCCCAGGGAATTCATTAGAGGAATATTTCCAATAAATACGGTTTGTTCTTGCATATCTCTACCGGTTTTCCAAATTAATCCCGCGGATACATATAATTCAGAAGAGTATGTGAGTGATTCATACACAGCATCTCTTTCTTTTATCAAGGGCTCTGCCAATTGATATGTTGGCACAAATAATTGAAATTCAATTTCTTGGTCTGTATCTTCAATTTTTGGAAACTTATGAAGTTCTTCCATCAAGCCTTGATCAATGAACCTACAAAATCCGTCAAATTGTATCTGACTAAACCCTGGTATTGTATACATTCCCTCATTTCCATCCCGGAACATCTTAAGTTTTCCGTTTATCGAAAAAATCCAACTATTGGCTCACTCTTCGTTGAACCATATAGATTGATCTAGCAACGACGGAATGCATATTTTGCTCATTTGAACAACATGAAATTTTATCCAACCCCATATACATATATATATGTACTAAATACGTATGAACGGAGGAATAAAAAAAAATGTGACTCAAATTCGAATTTGCGACAGATACAAATGGAAATGAATTGATAAAACATTCCTGGAAACATAATTCTGCCACTTAGACTTATGGAGTCTTGTATAGAATATCAAAATAGATCCAATTTCTACCTTATGATATTACGATCAGATTGGGTACCATAAATGGATTCGGAATTGAATCTGTTCTCTATGAGTGAGATAAAGACAGAATAATCAGGAACCGTCTAGAGTTGACTTTGATTTTAGCACTTAATTTATTTCATCGATTCCGTTATTCAAAAAATGATTCGCAGAGAGAAAAGATATTTCTACCCATTTGTTAATTAGTAGAATACGATTGAAGTGCGTAAGAGAAGTCATATTTATTAAGTACATGCAGATATAACTATCTAGCTATCCGTATATCCCATCTTTTATCGAAGTTCCCTTGAGGCAACATAGGTCGTGCTATATCCAAATTTCGATTTTATATTCAATATATTCAATGAAAAATGCAAGCACGACGATTTCCTAATAGGAATATGTAGATAAGATACCTGACTAGGTATCCATGTAAGAATTTCTGTTCTGGGGTTTACATATACACATAATTGTTGTTATAATTGAAATTGAAAAGGATTCATTATGGAAAAGAATTGAGACTGATTAGTCGTATATCAATTTGATCTCCTTATGTCATTAAGGAAACCAAATTGGAGATCAAAATCCAAGAACCATTCATGAATTCACAGTCATTAATGCTTCCAATTTGCTCTGAATTTTGGATTCTGTGACTGGAAATCCATTTTTATCTTTCAATAGAAAAAAAGGGGAAAGCTTTTATTTAGGTGTTGTGTGTTTTGAAATACAATCAATCTAAGAGAACAACAGGATCCAATCAAAAAAAAGAAATGGTTCAGCAATTCCCCAGAATATTTCCATCTATATCTATTTTGTATCGTTTTGGCGGCATGGCCGAGTGGTAAGGCGGGGGACTGCAAATCCTTTCTCCCCAGTTCAAATCCGGGTGTCGCCTGATTAACAAAAGACTCGGAATTTCTTACCCTACTAAACTAATAGAACTCACAAAATTCTTGCCTGGCAGAAGCAGAGGTAAGGGGCGGGGACTGTCGATACCCAATTTTAAGAATCGGGGGGTTGACTTTCAATTATTTCTTCAAAAATCGGGGTGTGACCCAAACCTGTACCATACCAATATGAATTACTAATATAAATAAAGAAATACTCACTTAATTACGGATTCCTGATGCGTTCAGGCCATTGATTTGATTTATCAATCGAATCAAATCCATAGTAAGATTCAATTGTGAGATTCAGAACTACGAAAGTCAGGGACCGTAAATCCGTGTATCCAAAGGAAGGTTCCTAAGAGACTGTAAATCCTTGCTCCTAGGATCCAAGAAGGGGTTATAGGAAGGACTATAAATACTTCCTAATTACCTTACCCTACTAGTGTTTACTGACTGAGTCTTGAAGTAGATTGGGTAGGCTGGTGGGGAATCCAATTAGGAGTTGTGGAAAGAACTGAAGATACTTTGTATCCATACAAACTCATGAGAGTCTCTGAGTGCTCAGGTTTTCAATTAATATTGTATGGGTGATTGGCTTTTAAAGTGGAAAAAAGTGCTTTCGTTGGGGTAACCCCGCCAAGAATGTAATAGGGTGTCTTCAAATTGTTTCACATTTCACAGAAGTAGAGACAGTAAGGCTTAGATGGGAAATTAGGAGTATGTGATAGATAGTTATATATCTTGATGGTATATTTTTTTTTTCTGCTTTTTGTTTATGAAAGGCAACAATAGGTCTTACTATTCCTACATATTATTCCATTAGTCACATTCCCTTGAGACTTCCAAGGGGCAACTGTGTATCTTGCTTGTACTTAGTGCTTTCCGATTCCACCAGAAATCATATAGGGACTTGTTACGGGTGTATTCATTGGATTGGTT